GACCATTTGTATCTATATGCATCAGGATCCCGATTCATGGATCTCTCAGTTCGAGAAATAAGAGGATCAAACCATTTCTTCTTACTCTTTTTCAAATTCGATAAATGTTGGTTGATCGTATATTTCATTATAGTTATATGATTCAGAGTATCATTTCCTATCTGATCCCTTTGAATTCCATATTCGAAGTTGCGATCGGATCTATTCATTAAAAAGAATCGATTCGATACATTTCTTATGTACCCATAGGTGCTATATTGGATTTGAATCAGATTTCGGATCAATCTATATTGATTGACTGCCTCCATTATGTTGTTGCTAGCAAATACCGCTGTTTTTAGTTTGGGATCTTCCAACTCATTCCCGCAGTAGATCCGGACCAATTTTTTTCTGATCCTTCGAGAAAAAGATTCATTCTCCTCATAAAAAAGAGGAGGTAGAACCAATAAAGATTTCTTTTTCGATTCATCTCTGGAGTTGAATACCTCATTCAAGAATTTTTTTTGATCCAACCCGTAGGAATCAATAGAAAAGGCAAATCCCCTACGAAACACCAGATCCGGCTCGGTTATTGATAGAGTGAATAGATCCGCCATTTCTGGGAATCTCTCTTCTGATTCAAAAAAATCGTGGCGTAACGCGTATCCCCCTTTGTTCCGGTCATGGAATAGATGAAAGAAATCAAAAAATGGATTTTTGTTCAAGAATGAAATCTTATTGGAGCTGTCCATATCCGGTTCATCCTTCGGAACCAGATCCGGGATGTGATATGGTTCCGAAGGATGAATTGAGACGGTATCTTGTAAATACGTAATTATCTTGAATATATCAACCATTTCTTTATTTTCCGCTCGCCTGGAAGGGACAAAAGAAACATCTTGTTTTTTCTTCAACAATTTATGATCTCTAGTGGACCTCTCAGTAGGATTCGAACCCAGATGAAGTTCTGACCATCTGTCAGAGAAAAAAGAACGAATGGATCTTGTAGGATTCCCAAGAAATTCTTCGATTTCTTCCGGAAGCAGATGATTATTCATCCGCTTCTCAGGTTCCGTGAATAGCCAGGACATGGAGGAAGATCCAAAAAGGCATTTCGGGAATCGATCTGATTCTATCTCTGTTCGTTCCGTTTGAAGAAAGGAAGGATCCCAAAGAATCGATCTCTCTTTTAGTTGCTGAATCTCTGTTTGATCGATCAATGTGTGATATTCTGAATTCTCATTTATAACGGAATCGAAAGAATCTCTGGATTGATCAGAAGAAGATCCTTTCCATTGGCTAGAATCCGTTACTTGAACGAAAATAGACCTTGTGGAATCATATTGAATATTTGACAATACATTCCGTACCTTGCTAAAAAACCGATCCTTGTTTACCAACCACACATTGTCTAACCAAATCCAATTCTCTCTCGAGACGTTCCTCCAAAAAACCGATTCGTGCTGATTCTTCCCCCAACTAACGAAGAGATCTTGGCGGAATTGCCACATATGAAATTGAGCACAATTTTGCAAAGAAATACCCCACTTGTTTCTCGAGAAGAGATGGGAAACATGCTCAATATCATTGGATTGCATAGTTGCCCCAGCTCCTTGTTGTTTGAAGAAACTCTCCCCCTGAATTGGTCTTTTTTCACGAAAAGCAGACATGAGATAACAAATCAAGTCTTTCCCTAAGATTTTGAATAGCTGTCCCGAATTCAAGTTGATTATGTTTCGTTTCTTCCTCGGAGAAAGACGATCAAAAAATTCCCAATCATGGTCCTTGCGGATCGGATCATCCGTATAGGATAAAAAAAGAAACTCCAGATATTTGCTATCTTTCTCTTTGAATGAGATCTCAATTCCAGCTACGGTTTCCTTAGATATCTGACAACTAGAATCCCTATTTTTTCCGATCCGGTTCCTCCACCACCGCGAACCCCGGTTAGATTCAGGCATGATACGCTTTTTCTTTATTGGGATAACCCAAGGGATAACCCAAGTACTCTCTTGCGGATCCATGAAACAACTCTCAGAAATCTTTTTCCCTTTTGGAAGATACAGGAGCGAAACAATCAACCTATTTCTATTGGAAGACCAAAAAGATTCTTCCAATGTCTCCTTTCTGGGTCCAATGGAATTCATAGGTATAGGAAGAAGCCCCATCAAATAGAGATTTTTTCTTTCGACCATCTTTCGATTGTTAATACGAGATATAAGGACCACTACTACAAGCAGTACTACACCTTTGATCGTGAAATATCGATTGCTTGTTGCACCCTGTGAATCACGTGAAAGTAGGATACTCCAAATTCGGGGGTCAAAGAGTTTCATAAAACGTTCTTGGTGGAAAAAAATGTGAGTGAAAGATCCCACTGAATCGAATTTGATCCATGAATCTAAGAAATAGTGAGAATTCTTGATCTCTCTCAATATCTCTCTCAATTCGAATATCCAGGATTTGAATTGATGTCGTTTCATTGATTCCTCCTAAAGATTTCATTTCAATTGGAATTTGGTTATTCACGATGTACGATGATCCCTGTTAAGCATCCATGGCTGAATGGTTAAAGCGCCCAACTCATAATTGGCAAATTCGTAGGTTCAATTCCTGCTGGATGCACGCCAATGGGAACATTCAATAAGTCTATTGGAATTGGCTCTGTATCAATGGAATCTCATCATCCATACATAGCGAATTGGTATGGTATATTCATACCATAACATATGAACAGTAAGAACTAGAATTCTTATCGATACTGGAACTCATAGGGAAGAAAATGGATTTATGGATGGAATCAAATATGCAGTATTTACAGAAAAAAGTATTCGGTTATTGGGGAACAATCAATATACTTCTAATGTCGAATCAGGATCAACTAGGACAGAAATAAAGCATTGGGTCGAACTCTTCTTTGGTGTCAAGGTAAGAGCTATGAATAGTCATCGACTCCCGGGAAAGGGTAAAAGGATGGGACCTATTATGGGACATACAATGCATTACAGACGTATGATCATTACGCTTCAACCGGGTTATTCTATTCCACCTCTTATAGAGAAAAGAACTTAAAGCAAAAGACTTAATAACACGGCAATACATTTATACAAAACTTCTACCCCGAGCACACGCAATGGAGCCGTAGACAGTCAAGTGAAATCCAATCCACGAAATAATTTGATCTATGGACAGCATCGTTGTGGTAAAGGTCGTAATGCCAGAGGGATCATTACCGCAGGGCATAGAGGGGGAGGTCATAAGCGTCTATACCGTAAAATCGACTTTCGACGGAATGAAAAAGGGATATCTGGTAGAATCGTAACCATAGAATATGACCCTAATCGAAATGCATACATTTGTCTCATACACTATGGGGATGGTGAGAAGAGATATATTTTACATCCCAGAGGGGCTATAATTGGAGATACCATTGTTTCTGGTACAGAAGTTCCTATATCAATGGGAAATGCCCTACCTTTGAGTGCGGTTTGAACTATTGATTTACGTAATTGGAAGTAACCAATTAGGTTTATGACGAAACCTAGAAATCGATCACTGATCCAATTGGAGTACCTCTACGGGATAGACCTCAACAGAAAACTGTTGAGTAACGGCAGCAAGTGATTGAGTTCAGTAGTTCCTCATAGAAAATTATTGACTCTAGAGATATGGTAATATGGAGAAGACAAAATTGTTTGAAGCGCGCACAGAACCGGAAGCGCCCCTTGTTTCAAAGAGAGGAGGACGGGTTATTCACATTTCATTTGATGGTCAGAGGCGAATTGAAAGCTAAGCAGTGGTAATTAGAAAGACCCCCCGGGGGAAAAGAGAGATGTCTCCTACGTTACCCGTAATATGTGCAAGTATCGACGTAATTTCATAGAGTCATCCGGTCTGAATGCTACATGAAGAACATAAGCCAGATGACGGAACGGGGAGACCTAGGATGTAGAAGATCATAACATAAGTGATTCGGCAGATTTGGATTCCTATATATCCACTCATGTGGTACTTCATCATACGATTCATATAAGATCCATCTGTCTAGATATCATCATATACATCTAGAAAGCCGTATGCTTTGGAAGAAGCTTGTACAGTTTGGGAAGGGGTTTTGATTGATAAAAAAGAAGAATCTACTTCAACCGATATGCCCTTAGGCACGGCCATACATAACATAGAAATCACACTTGGAAAGGGTGGACAATTAGCTAGAGCAGCAGGCGCTGTAGCGAAACTGATTGCAAAAGAGGGTAAATCGGCCACATTAAGATTACCATCTGGGGAGGCCCGTTTGATATCCAAAAACTGCTTAGCAACAGTCGGACAAGTGGGTAATGTTGGGGTGAACCAAAAAAGTTTGGGTAGAGCCGGATCTAAGTGTTGGCTAGGTAAGCGTCCTGTAGTAAGAGGAGTAGTTATGAACCCTGTAGACCATCCCCATGGGGGCGGTGAAGGGAGAGCCCCAATTGGTAGAAAAAAACCCACAACCCCTTGGGGTTATCCTGCGCTTGGAAGAAGAAGTAGGAAAAGGAACAAATATAGTGATAGTTTTATTCTTCGTCGCCGTAAATAGGAACATTGAAAATCGAATTTTTGGAATTGGAAATAATATGATGGGCGAACGACGGGAATTGAACCCGCGCATGGTGGATTCACAATCCACTGCCTTGATCCACTTGGCTACATCCGCCCCTTCCCTTATCTAGCTAAAGGATTTTCTCTTTTTTCCATTCATCATTATACTTCAGATTAAGATCGAGATATTGGACATAGAATGCCAATTTCAAAAATGTAAAAAAAGGAGTAATCAGCCGTGACACGTTCACTCAAAAAAAATCCTTTTGTAGCTAATCATTTATCGGGAAGAATTGAAAAACTCAACAGGAGGGAGGAGAAAGAAATCATAGTGACTTGGTCTCGGGCATCTACCATTATACCCACAATGATTGGCCATACAATCGCTATTCATAATGGAAAGGAACATTTACCTATTTATATCACAGATCGTATGGTCGGTCACAAATTGGGAGAATTTGCACCTACTCTCACTTTCGTGAGACACGCGAGAAACGATAATAAATCTCGTCGTTAGTCGTTCTACTAAGTATTCATGTGAAAAGCCTTATCTTATATCTTAAGAGTCTTTATCTTATAGTAAGAGTAGAGGTATATTTATTTCCTTTTTCATAAGACTTAGACTTTTCTGACTTATCTTATACTATGCTTCACCTAGGCACTTATCATTCATTGGCGGGGGAGAACTTTTATGATAAAGAACGAAAATTCGGATAGAGAAGCAAAAGTTTTAGCTCAACATATATATATGTCTGTTTTCAAAGCACGAAGAGTGATTGATCAGATTCGGGGACGTTCTTATGAGGAAACACTCATGATACTGGAACTAATGCCTTATTGGGCATCTTATCCGATTTTAAAATTAGTTTATTCTGCAGCAGCAAATGCTAGTCATAATATGGGTTTAAATGAAGCTGATTTATTTATTAGTAAAGCTGAAGTCAATAGAGGTGCTATTGTAAAAAAGTTCAAACCCGGGGCTCGAGGACGTAGTTATCTGATAAAAAAAACCACTTGTCATATAAAGATTTCTTTAAAATCTAAAATTTAGTAAAATTTAGATTCCTATTTAGAAAAAAAAAAATGGATGGAAAAAGGATATAAAAATATGGGACAAAAAATAAATCCACTTGGTTTCAGACTTGGAACAACTCAAAGTCATCATTCTTTTTGGTTCGCAAAATCAAAGAATTTTTCCATGGGTCTACAAGAAGATGAAAGAATACGGAATTGTATTAAGGACTATGTAAAAAAAAATAAGAAAATATCCTCAGGTTTCGAAGGAATTGCCCGTATAGTAATTCAAAAAAGAATAGATTTGATTCAGGTCATAATCTACATTGGATTTCCCAACTTATTCATAGAAGGACGGACACGGGGAATCGAAGAATTACAGATGAATGTACAAAAAAAGTTTCATTCTGTAAACCGGAGACTCAATATTGCTATCACAAGAATTGAAAAGCCTTATGGACAACCTAATATTCTTGCAGAATATATAGCTTTACAATTAAAAAATAGAGTCTCGTTTCGAAAGGCAATGAAAAAAGCTATTGAATTAACTGAACAAACGGATACAAAAGGAATTCAAGTGCAAATTGCAGGACGTATCGACGGAAAAGAGATTGCACGTGTCGAATGGATCAGAGAAGGCAGGGTTCCCTTACAAACAATTCGCGCTAAAATTGATCACTGTTCCTATACAATTAGAACTATCTATGGAGTCTTAAGCATCAAAATTTGGATATTTGTAAACCAAGAATAAGAAAATAAGAATAATGGACCTTTCTTTATCTCGCCATTCTGCTCATCGATAAAAAAGATTTAGAAACTCTTTTCTTATTTTTTTCTTAATCAATTAATCAAAGAAAAACAAACAATTATAATTCTATAAGGTTGAATAAAAATTTGATTTACCCTTTGATTTCATTTAGATTTTATTATAATTGCTATGCTCAGTGTGTGACTCGTTAGTTTTTTCTTTAGAGTTTAGAATTTAGATTGAAAAAAGAAAAAGTCTGACCCGACTATAAACTTAGTAACTATCAAAACTCAAGAAACTCAAAACTAAAAAAAACTTATTGCTTCGTATTGTCGAGATCCCAAGAAACAGTTACTATATGACTGAATCGATCATATAGTTGTAGCAACTGAAATCCTTTTAATAAAAAAGAAATCTGATTATGAATTGTGAAAAAAAGGGGGAATGTGGAAAAATGGAAGGATGATAGAAAGAGAGAATAAAGATATCAATGATATATGATTCCCATATGTATGGTTTATGAAGAATTAACTCATAAAAAAATAAAAAAGGCAGTGTTATAAAGCATCAACATCAATATATAATAAAAATAAAAAATATCTAATTACAATAGAATAAGAAATATACAAAAAAAAAAAGAAACTATAGAAGAAAATAATTTAAAAATAATTGAATCAATATGGATAATATAGTCTATTATGTAAGATATCAAAGATAGAAGAATAGATAATCTAAATAATAGAAAATAGAGAATAATTGAATCGAGCTTCGGGTTAAGAAAAACTGAGGAGATTAACTCGCAAACAAATAACAAATTTTGTTGAGAGCTCCATTGCAGAGTTCAAAGCCTAAGCATTAATAGAGAAGCTATGGGAACGATGGAACCCGTGATTACATAGGATTTTATTGAAAACGAATCAATCCTAATGATTCATTGGGTAGGATGGCGGAATGAACCAAAAAAATATATTTATTCTGAATGGTCATGAATTGACCCTACAAATGAAGGAGGAAAGAGTCAATATTCGCCCGCGAAACCTTTCTTTATTTTTCTTTAATTTCAGAATTTCTTTTATTAGAAATTTTGATAAAATAAAAAGATAAAATAAAATAGAAAAACACGCCTAGTTATATATAAAGCTACCTATGTAACAAATTCAAAAATTCAATATAAAAAATTAGTATATTCTTTATTTTGATAGAATGAAATACAGAAATACATATGTATATTGTGTATATATAATATTATTGAATCATTTCATTCGTGAGGAGCTGGATGAGAAGAAACTCTCATGTCCGGTTTTGCAGTAGAGATGGAATTCAGAAACAACCATCAACTATAACCCCAAAAGAACCAGATTTCGTAAACAACATAGAGGTCGAATGAAGGGAATATCTTGCCGAGGCAATCAGATTTGTTTTGGCAGATACGCTCTTCAGGCACTTGAACCTGCTTGGATCACAGCTAGACAAATAGAAGCAGGGCGAAGAGCAATGACACGATATGCGCGTCGTGGTGGAAAGATATGGGTACGTATCTTTCCCGACAAACCTGTTACTGTGAGACCTACAGAAACACGTATGGGTTCGGGCAAGGGATCCCCCGAATATTGGGTATCCGTTGTTAAACCGAGCCGAATACTTTATGAAATTAGTGGAGTATCAGAAACTGTAGCCAAAGCTGCTATGAAAATAGCAGCATGCAAAATGCCTATACGAACTCAATTTGTTATTTCAGGATAGGTAAACAAAAGTAAAAGAAGAAGGAGTATGGATAATGAAAAAACAACTACGGATTTCTTTATCTCTGGACAGACAATATTTCTTTTTTTTTTCATTATCCCTTGCATTTAAATAAGAGATTAAAATAAAAATGATATGATTCAACCTCAAACCCTTTTGAATGTAGCGGATAACAGTGGAGCTCAAGAATTGATGTGTATTCGAATCATAGGAACTGGTAATCGCCGATATGCTCATATTGGCGATGTTATTGTTGCTGTAATCAAAGAAGCAGTGCCCAACATGCCTCTAGAAAGATCAGAAATAATTAGAGCTGTGATTGTACGCACGTGTAAAGAACTCAAACGTGACAACGGCATGATAATACGATATGATGACAATGCAGCGGTTATCATTGATCAAGAAGGAAATCCAAAAGGAACTCGAATCTTTGGTGCGGTTGCTCGAGAATTGCGACAGTTGAATTTTACTAAAATAGTTTCATTAGCACCCGAGGTCTTATAGATGAAAATAGGATATATCCTATCTATATTCTATATATAGAATATTCAAATATCTGAAATAGATCTGATTAATAGATTGTGTCTCATGTATATACTTTAAATTTCTAAGAAATTTTAATAATGAAATAATAAAAAAAATTTAATAAAAAATAAAACAAAAAAGAAGCATGTTGATTATATCAAAATTAGAAGGCACCAATAACTATAGTTCATCATGGGTAGGGACATTATTGCCGATATAATAACTTCTATAAGAAATGCTGACATAGATCAAAAAGGAAGAGTTCAAATAGTATCTACTAATATCACTAAAAACATCGTGAAAATACTTTTACGAGAAGGTTTTATTGAAAACGTTCGAAAACATCAAGAAAGTCAAAAAAATTTCTTGGTTTCAACCTTACGACATAGAAAGACTAGGAAAGGGAATAAAATAAAATTAAAACGTATCAGCCGACCCGGTCTACGAATCTATTCCAACTATCAACGAATTCCTAAAATTTTAGGTGGAATGGGAATTGTAATTCTTTCTACTTCTCGAGGTATAATGACAGATCGAGAAGCTCGACTAGAAAAAATTGGAGGAGAAATTTTGTGTTATATATGGTGATTCTCCTGGGGTACCCTAATTTTCTCTTGAACTTACTATTTGTAAAAGAGAGAGGAGAAGTGAATTATAGAACTCTTCCTCTATTAATTAATACTTAAAGGGGGTTCCCTGGAATGAAAGAACAAAAATTGATTCATGAGGGTTTAATTACTGAATCACTTCCCAACGGTATGTTCCGAGTTCGATTAGATAATGAAGATCTAATTCTAGGTTATATTTCAGGGAGAATCCGACGCAGCTTTATACGTATACTACCCGGAGATAGAGTCAAAATCGAAATGAGTCGTTATGATTCAACCAGGGGACGTATAATTTATAGACTTCGCAAAAAAGATTCGAACGATTAGATCATTCTTTGAAACATCCTTTTCGTAGGGATATAATTCGAAGTTCAAAAATGCAATAAACTAATTTTTGTTTCCAAAAAAATAGATTCAGAATGAAAATAAGGAATGATAAATATGAAAATAAGGGCTTCTGTTCGTAAAATTTGTGAAAAATGTCGTTTGATTCGTAGGCGGGGTCGAATTATAGTCATTTGTTCCAATCTGAGACATAAACAGAGACAGGGGTAATCCTTCTCAAGTTCTAAATCAAGAACTTTTTAAAAGAAAAACCCATGTACATGTAAAAAGAAAGGATTCGTTTTTCTATTAAATAGCTATCCCCGTATCTTTCTGATTCTTCTTTCTTTTTATTTTATTCTTATGAATATGATCTAATAAAATATGACAAAACCTATAGCAAAAATTGGTTTACGTAAGAATGCACGTATTGGTTCAAAAAAGAATGAACGTAGAATACCAAAAGGAGTTATTCATGTTCAAGCGAGTTTCAACAATACTATTGTAACTGTTACAGATGTACGAGGTCGGGTGGTTTCTTGGGCTTCCGCAGGTACTTCTGGATTCAGAGGCACAAGAAAAGGAACACCCTATGCTGCTCAAGCCGCGGCATTTAATGCTATTCGTACATTAGTTGATCAGGGTATGCAACGAGCAGAAGTTATGATAAAGGGTCCAGGTCTCGGAAGAGATGCGGCATTACGAGCCATTCGGAGAAATGGGATGCTATTAAGTTTCGTACGTGATGTAACACCCATGCCGCATAATGGATGTCGCCCCCCTAAAAAAAGACGTGTGTAGAAATAATAATTCAAGAGATTCCAAGAGAAATAAATGATTCAATGATCTGATCCAATAATCATAAATAAAAGAAAAATAATAGTATGGTTCGAGAAGAAGTAGCAGGATCCACTCGAACACTAAAGTGGAAATGTGTTGAATCAAGAGTAGACAGCAAACGTCTTTATTATGGTCGTTTTGTTCTGTCCCCGCTTATGAAAGGTCAAGCCAATACCATAGGTATTGCTATGCGAAGGGCTTTACTTGGAGAAATAGAAGGAACATGTATCACACGTGCAACATCTGAAAATGTTCTGCATGAATATTCTACGATAGAGGGTATTGAAGAATCAGTACATGAGATTTTAATAAATTTGAAAGAGATTGTATTGAAAAGTAATCTCTATGGAGTTAGGGACGCATCTATTTGCGTTAGGGGACCTAAATACATAACAGCTCAAGATATTATCTCACCACCTTCTGTACAAATAGTTGACACGACACAGCATATAGCTAACCTGACAGAACCAATTGATTTGTGTATTGAATTACAAATCAAGAGAGGTCGTGGATATCATATGAAATCCACAAATGAATCTCACGATGGAAGTTATCCTATAGATATTGTATCTATGCCTGTTCGAAATGCAAATCATAGTATTCATTCTTATGGGACTGGGAATGAAAAACAAGAGATACTCTTTCTAGAAATATGGACGAATGGAAGTTTAACTCCTAAAGAAGCACTTTATGAAGCTTCTCGTAATTTGATTGATTTATTGATTCCTTTTCTACATGCAGAGGAAGAGTACATGAATTTAGAGGAAAATGAAAACAGATGGAATCTACCCTTTTTTTCCTTTCAAGACAGATTCACTAATCTCAAGAAAAACAAAAAAGGAATTCCATTGACATGTATTTTTATTGACCAATCAGAATTGTCTTCCAGGACCTATAATTGTCTCAAAAGGTCCAATATACATACATTATTGGACCTTTTGAATCACAGTCAAGAAGATCTTGTGAAAATGGAATATTTTCGCATAGAAGATATAAAACAGATATTGGGCACTCTACAGAAGCATTTTGCAATCAATTTACCTAAGAAAAAGTTTTCATTTTAAATCCATTGGAATTTTTTAGTTTTTAGAATTATTTAGAATTCTAAATAAAATAAAAAATAATAGAATAAGTTTTGAATCTCCGACACGGTCCATCTATTTGCAGAATAGATACATAATAAGATTGATGTATCTAGGGAAGATCCAGAAGAGGATCTTCCTTAGATACCTATGTCGTGGTATTTAACTTTGAAAAAGACCTAAAGTGAGGGATTTCTCGATAGGTAAAGTTGCTCCAATACCTAACCAAAGAGCTACTGCGGTACCGATCAAAAATACTGTTGTAGCTACCGGACGACGAAATGGATTTTGGAATTTATTGACATTCTCCAAAAAAGGTACTGTAAATAATCCTATTGGTACTGAAACCATTAAAAGAACACCCAATAATTTATTGGGCACTGTGCGAAGTATTTGAAATACGGGAAAGAAGTACCATTCGGGTAATATTTCCAACGGAGTTGCAAACGGATCCGCCGGTTCACCTATCATTGACGGCTCTAGAACTGCTAAACCCACACTACATGCAATAGTGCCTAGGATTACTACTGGAAAAATATATAAAAGATCATTGGGCCATGCGGGTTCTCCATAATAATTATGTCCCATCCCTTTAGCCAATTTAGCTCTTAATACAGGATCATTCAAATCAGGTTTCTTTGTTATTTGGATAGGTTAACTCTTGTGGATCCATCCCCCAAAAGAACCGGACATGATAATTTTTTATCATCCGGCTCGAGCAAGAATCAAAAGAATCACAGAAATAGATCCATAGAAAACCTATATTTTATACATATCTACATATATAATGTAGAATGACTCTATGTAATAAACTATTTATCAAATTCCATTTCCCCGAGTTTCAACGATTCATTATTCATTGCAAATAATTCAGTTCTGGCAACAGGGAAATGCTCAATATCCAAGTCGGCTTACAAATTTGATCATGATCAAGTGCTTTTTGGATTGTCTCATATCTTTTGGTTGGTATTTATCCTCACAACATCTCGATTGTATTACATAAACAAAATACAAAGTTTTTACTTGTTACTAATGAAGTCTAGCCCCTGTTCTTCCTTAGATCCCTTATTTAACTCCGATAGTATAATAGATCAGGGTCGATGCAAAGGAAATGAATGCATCTACATACTATAAAAAATTTACTAAGATTACTATCCAATTAATACGAAATACTAATACTATCAATTAATTATAATTAATTATATATTATATAATTATAATATATTTAAATATTTAAATAAAATTTAAATAAAAAATTACTAAAAAAAAATCAAAAAAAGTAAATAAATAGAACATTGGATCATTCCACATCACTTATTCTAGGGATCTTACGGAGCCTGTTCATGTATGACATGATTCGGGTATGATCATAGAAAATATTCTCCTCAAGTTAAAACCGGCCTATCCTATGCTACATAAAGGGACTGACATGATGGTTGGATGTGGAGACACGTTGGGTTGTGAATTCCAACTTGGCGGATAAAATCATATATCTGCATGGACCAATCAATAGTTCAAGTCACACACTCCCATAATCCATCTCCTTTTAGGAAAATCTACTTCAACTATTCGATTCGTATCAAATAAAAAATACTTCAGAATTGAATACAAGTATCCAAATAACATGCCTTATTTTTCAATAATACATATTTGTAGCAATAAAAGACTCTTGTTCCTCCCCTATATAATAAATTACAAATATCTATGATCTGCCTTCTCTATAAAGGACCCGAAATACCTTGCTTACGTATCATTGGAAAGTGCATTAACATAAATACGGCAGTAAGAAGAGGCAATACAAAAGTATGTAAACTATAAAAACGAGTCAAAGTGGACTGGCCCACACTAGCACTTCCACGTAATAATTCTACCAAAGGTGATCCTATTATAGGAATAGCTTCAGGTACGCCTGTTACAATTTTTACTGCCCAATAGCCAATTTGGTCCCGAGGTAAGGAATAACCAGTTACGCCAAAAGATGCGGTCAATACAGCCAGAACTACCCCTGTAACCCAAGTTAATTCGCGGGGTTTTTTAAAACCCCCCGTAAGATACACACGAAATACGTGCAAGATCATCATTAGAACCATCATACTTGCTGACCATCGATGAACTGATCGAATTAACCAACCAAAGTTGGCCTCAGTCATTATGTATTGAACAGAGGAAAAAGCCTCTGTAACAGTTGGACGATAGTAAAAGGTCATAGCAAAACCCGTAGCTACTTGTACTAAAAAACAAGTCAGCGTAATCCCCCCTAAACAATAAAATATATTGACATGAGGAGGAACATATTTACTAGTTATATCATCTGCAATCGCTTGAATCTCGAGACGTTCCTCGAACCAATCATATACTTTATTGAGATAGGTAAACCAAGAAAGACTCCCCCTCTTAGAGCCGTATATGAAAATTTCATCTCGTACAGCTCAAGCCGAAACACACAAATACTGGTTTCAACGGATATGGAATAGAGAGTTTAAAACTTCTTGTGGCTTAGCCACTTGACTCGATTTGACCCAAAGATACGAAGTAAGAAAAATCCGGAATCTCTTCTTTGTGATGATAATGCCAAGAAATACAATATCAAGTTGGCTCATCTATCTTTCTTTATGTTAATCATGACAGGCCTCTTGAATCTTCTCTTCCCTATCTTTTTTTTTTTTTTTGATAGGAATTCTCTTGTTGAGACCCTATGAATCAATTGAAACCTCAGATTCATACTAGAACCACGATGATTTAAGAAAACCAAAGCTAAACTCAAAGGATTTCTGAGTAAAAACCATTTGATCATCACTTCTTCAATGAATGTAATAACTCAACAAAATCTAGAGAAAGAGGTTTCTTTCGGAAGTATGAAGGAAAAAATTGTTTGATTTAGAAAAGACCTATTTCCCTATTTCCATTTTTTTTAATCCGGTTGCGAGGTCTGAATAATAGGTATGAATCATAGTTCAAATATTCCTTTTCTTGATCTATTCTATATAGTCCGTGCTCCAGAGACTAGAATAAATATCTGACGAGGTAGAATCATCTTGATAGAGATGACAGGTCCATTCTCTGTATTATCAATAGGATCAATTATAACAAGTCACACGCTCATATTCCGGGAATGAAATATCGAAACAAATAAATTTCACGATCGAACTACCAGAATGGTCTATAAATCCAAGTCTTAGGTAATCTTAAGTTGAAGTATTAAGTATCTTAAGCATTAAGTAAGTATAAGTAAAAGAATCTTTTTGCTAGGACTTACTAGTTTTTATGAACTAATTAATTGAAATTCCATCCAGTAAAACAGATGAATTATAAATTTCTAAAATAATAGATAGAAATATTGCAAATAGAGCCATTGCAACTCCCATAAGTGGTGTAGTCCCCCACCCTGGAGCTACTTTTCCATACTCCGAATTCAATGGTTTCAATAAACTCCCTACGCCAGTTGATCTTGGCCCAGATCTAGAACTACTCTCAACGGTTTTTGTAGCCATAAATTCTCTTTCATCATGGGTTTAAATCTGTTGACTTTGTATACCATTCCGTTGTAGTTGTAAATAAACAACATTATCGTGATCCTTTGTGATCTTGAAATTATCCAAAAATGGAAACAGCAACCCTAGTCGCCATCTCCATATCCGGTTTACTTGTAAGCTTTACTGGGTATGCCTTATATACCGCTTTTGGGCAACCCTCTCAAAAATTAAGAGATCCCTTTGAAGAACATGGGGACTAGTTGAAGTAATGAGCTCCAATATTAATATGGGGGCTCATTACTTCAATGGAAATAATGAAAAATCATTTCATTTTTTTAGTTGGAACTTTAGGTGGTTCTCGAAAAAATATAGCGAAAAAAATTATCCCTAAAGTCGAAACTAAGAGGAATATATAAACCAATGCTTCCATAGATTCGATCGTGGTTTACAATTATAGCTTCCACACCTATTCATTTTGGATTATTTACTAAAGAAATTCGAATTTGAGATTTACAATTTACTATTACTAACTGTTACTATCTATATAGTATGTATATATAGATATAGTCATTCATATCTTATTACTATTCGATTATATTCTATTTCGAATTTTTCTATATTATTCTATTTATACATAAAAATATAGAAAAAAAGATAAATATATGAAATATAATGAAATATCTAAAGAAAAGAATAAAAGAAAAAATAGAGGCAAAAGATGGCAAAGGAATTTTGTATCAGACTACTTGTCTCCTTGTAGTTGGATCTCCAAGTTTTTGGAATGCTCCAAATTCCACTTGAGCATCCAAATCTGGATCAATACCGGCAAAAACATCTCTGAACAAGGTTCTGGCGCCGTGCCAAATGTGTCCGAAAAAGAAAAGCAAAGCAAACGTAGCATGCCCAAAAGTGAACCAACCCCTTGGACTACTACGAAAAACACCATCGGATTTCAAAGTAGCCCGGTCTAATTCAAAAATCTCACCTAATTGGGCACGTCTAGCATATTTTTTCACAGTAGCAGGATCACTATAAATGACTCCATTGAGTTCTCCACCACAGAATTCAACAGTTACCCCTACTTGTTCAACACTATACTTGGATTCTGCCCTTCTAAAAGGAACATCGGCCCTCACAATTCCGTCTCCATCTACCAAAACTACCGGAAATGTTTCAAAAAAGGTAGGCATACGACGTACAAAGAGTTCACGCCCTTCTTTATCTCTAAATATGGGGTGCCCCAACCACCCAACAGCTATTCCATCCCCATTATCCATTGAGCCTGCTCTGAATAATCCCCCTTTCGCCGGATTATTACCAATGTAATCGTAAAAAGCTAATTTTTCGGGAATTTTAGACCAAGCTTCCGATAAGCTCAAATTTTCGGCTAGTCCGGCCCCAACTCTTCGATATATTTCTTGTTGGAAGTACCCCTGATCCCACTGATAACGAGTGGGACCAAATAATTCGATTGGAGTAGTTGCTGAACCATACCACATAGTTCCAGCAACTACAAAAGCTGCAAAAAAAACAGCAGCAATACTACTGGAAAGCACAGTTTCAATATTACCCATGCGTAATCCTTTGTATAAACGTTGAGGCGGACGGACACTAAGATGGAATAGACCCGCTAATATGCCCAATGTACCTGCTGCAATATGATGAGAAGCTATTCCCCCCGGAACAAAAGGATCAAAACCTTCCGCACCCCACGCTGGATTTACAGATTGTACTTTTCCCGTTAGTCCATAAGGATCAGACACCCATATACCAGGACCATATAATCCTGTTACATGAAATGCACCAAAGCCAAAGCAAGCAACTCCTGAGAGAAATAAATGAATTCCAAAGATCTTGGGCAAATCCAAAGAAGGTTTTCCCGTACGTTCATCACAGAATATTTCTAGGTCCCAATACACCCAATGCCAGATAGCTGACAAGAAGCACAAGCCAGAAAACAAAATATGTGCTCCTGCCACGCCTTCATAACTCCAAATGCCCGGATTCATTATAGTTCCTCCCGATATATTCCAACCCCCCCACGAATTGGTTATTCCTAAACGAGTCATGAAGGGTATAACGAACATGCCTTGTCTCCACATTGGATCAAGAACAGGGTCAGAGGGATCAAAAACCGCTAATTCATATAGAGCCATTGAGCCGGCCCAACCAGAAACTAGAGCTGTATGCATTATATGGACAGAAAGTAATCGACCGGGATCATTCAATACAACGGTATGAACACGATACCAAGGCAAACCCATGTAAATACCCCTTTCTGAAAAAGAAATAGACATTATGTAACTTTATCGCATTGGAAAAGACTAGACCGTGTATTTCACCTGTTTGGTAGATTTTTTATAGGAAAGGATTAATATTTATTTGTATTCCCTTCTTTTTCTTTTTAATGAAATAGAATTCTTTCTATTTCTTTCTATTTAGAAGAACAAATAGAAACAGATCTTATTCTATACCCAATAAGTACCAATACGCAATGGGAGGATTTTTAGGGAAAAAAATGCATAGATACTTTTTTAGAATTTGAAATCATTCGAACAATCGGCTGATCCCATCGATCCCCTTCGTTACAATCTTTCTTTATTCATTCTGTATTCCTCTATGAACCTTCCAGTTCTATATATATATACTTATATAGACTATAAGTCTAGCTAGATAAGAATATTAAGTTCTATTTTATAGAATCTAAATAAGATTCTAAATAGAAAGAAGATTAAAAGATATAAAAATAAGATATAAAAATAGAATATAAGAATAGAAAAGAAAGAGAAAAAACGATGAAGACAATAAAACCATTGTTACGTTTCCATATTAAAGTAAAATATAGTACTTCATTTTTTTCTTTATCTTAATGCCCCTTGGTGTTCCAAAAGTACCTTTTCGGAGTCCTGGAGAGGAAGATGCAGCTTGGGTTGACGTATAGTGCGACTTGTCAGACAGATTGGTCATATGGTATTTCTCCGTTATCTCCCTCGATCGAGTATTCTCTGTTTCGCCCAATCCAATAAATTTATATTCATTTATTGAACCATCAATAATTCGGAGCGTGAAGCACAATAATTCCTATTGGGAATCAATATTATCAATTAAAATAATTGATGGTTTACTTGGACTGATAAAAGAAAGTATCCAGGCTCCGTTCAAAGAATACCAAATTGTAAATGGTAAGAGTAAAAGTAATAGAATGGGAGTGTAAATGTAGTAATTCTGAAATAAAGAATATAAAAAGAAAATAGAAATTTCATTAAATTCTTAATAATTTATTAAATTCATTATTAATGATTATTAATGAAATAGAATATAACTTACTATAAGTTACTATAAGAGAATCTATTTTGTAAAATATATAAGAATTACACGATTACTGCTTGTATCATAGACTATTATTAGACTTACTATAGGGATAATTTTAAACTGCCTACCAATGGAGTAGCATGATGAATACATCGAATATTTTTGGGAAAGGTATGAAAAATTGAAAAAAAAAAGAAGTGGTACTGGAATCATTTGACCTATATGCTCAAATGGAATTCGGGCAAATCTTCCCCCGGAGTAGAACAAGAACCTAAAAGAATTGAAAGGGCCCATTCAGGAACAAGAAAATGACATCGTAATTTGAATTTCGATGAAACAATACATCAATGAGAGGTTAGTTCAATAAGTTCATAAAATTCTTTTTGATTTTCTACATTATAGAATATAGGGAAGGGGAAGGAGAGCAAAACTCATGTTAAAAAAAAAAAAAGAAATAGGATTGGAATCGACACATTGATTTTTTTCGCAATTCTTTCGAACCGTATGCATCCAAAGGTGCACGTACGGTTCCTCAGGGATACAATTTTGCCCTAATCAACCGACTTCATCGAGAAAGATTACTTTTTTTAGGCCAAGAGGTTGATAGCGAGATCTCGAATCAACTTGTTGGTCTCATGATATATCTCAGCATAGAAGATGATACTAGGGATCTTTATTTGTTTATAAATTCTCCAGGCGGATGGGTAATACCAGGAATAGCCATTTATGATACTATGCAATTTGTGTCACCGGATGTACATACAATATGTATGGGATTAGCCGCTTCAATGGGATCTTTCGTTCTGGTCGGAGGAGAAATTACCAAACGTCTAGCATTCCCTCACGCTTGGCGCCAATGAGTTTTTTTATTTGAGAAAAAAAAGAATACTATGCCTTCGCTGTATCGAATATGAATCAAATAAAGAATAAGTAATAATAGCATGGCAATTTGAGTTCGATATGAACAAACCTTTATTGTTTTTTTCTAACATGAGATTTTGTATCGAGATAGTAGTATGAAAGAAGGGTTATTCCCAATTTGATTTTATGTGTCAAGCAAGAGTCAATTTCAGCGTCACAAACCATTATTCTTCCACACCAGAAGTCTCTTTATTATTTTTATGTTATGAGAGAAAGAGTTAAAAAAAATGGAAAAAATCATTTGATCCTTCTTGGATCCTATCAAAAAAAAACTTTGGGATTGCTAAACCACAGACGAGATAAATATATAAAGCAACAGAACCATCATAGTATCTTTTTAACTACTACGAAAGGAAGGGTGGTAAATGGATCATTTAACTATTTGGATCGGATAGGTTCTATTTATTCTTTTCGATAGAATAGCTTCTATCGAAAAGATAAATTCCATTGCAGAGCCGTATGCAATGTACAAAAGATGCCCGTACGGTTGTTTAATTCTATTTTTTATTGTTCTTTTGATTCCCCCTTACTTTAATACTTTAACCCAATCATGCAATATATAGATAGAAGAACCATTCATGATGTTATATCAATATCATCAGGGTTATGATTCACCAACCTGCTAGTTCTTTTTACGAGGCACAAGCAGGGGAATTTATTCTGGAAGCAGAAGAACTATTGAAGCTTCGCGAAACTCTCACAAAAGTTTATGTACAAAGAACGGGCAACCCTTTATGGGTTATATCCGAAGATATGGAAAGGGATGTTTTTATGTCAGCAACAGAAGCCCAAGCTCATGGCATCGTTGATCTTGTAGCGGTCGAAAATGATAATACTGGGGATTCCATATAAATATACGAATTCCTTTTAAAAATTGGAATTTCCCGTGTGAATAGAAATCATTCATAATCATCAACCATCAGGTTAAGATCGATCTAAACCAACCCGCTCTATTCTATCTAGAATGAGATTCTATAGACACGCCATGCCAACCATTAAACAACTTATTAGAAACGCACGACAGCCAATAAGAAATGTCACGAAATCTCCCGCTCTTCGAGGATGTCCTCAGCGTCGAGGAACATGTACTAGGGTGTATGTGCGACTCGTTCATTTCAGATCATGAGTTTGAAAAATGTAAAATTTTTTACAGTATCAACGACCACTACCAATGAATTAGGATAGATATAGTGAAAGACGGCCTTTTAATTGACTAGTATCTAAAAATGAAGATCTATAATCTACTTAATTATGTTATGAATTTATGGTTTCTATTGGTGAAAATCCAATCACTCCATTTGAGATGAGAAGGAATTCTCCATTGGTAACAAATAGTTATCCATTAAGCGGAGGAAAAAGGTTATGCTCCTATTCCTTTTCTTGAAAAAACGGACTAACAGGGTCAGCTACCTAGCCAACTTTCAGAATTAAATGCCGTCACTGTATGGATAGCTTTTTTGTGAAAAGGACTATTACTTTATAATTAGAATTGAAAAAAGAATTCTAATCGAAAAATGAATGGGTAGAGCCAAAGAGTGTGAACTATACAAGTTCACGATAAAATTCGATGAAATGAAAGAAGAGGCTCCGGTGTATAGAGAGGACCTCACCGTTTCAGAAGTTACCATAGAAACGAGGAAACCCACTATTCTTTTTTATTTAGTAGCATTTTAATTTCTTATTTCCAGGCGAGATACCTACCTTGAAGAAAGAAAAAATCGTGGTCGGGAAGGTCATAGTCGCAAAAGCCATTGGAATTTATATTTTATATATCGGAAGAATCCGTTTTGTTATTAATCGACCGGAGGAAAAGGATGACTGAAAGAAGAGAAATCAATTAGTTATTCAAGAAAATTTCATTTGATTCAATGACCAGAGTGAAACGAGGATATACAGCTCGGAGACGTCGAAAAAAGATTCGTTTATTTGCATCAACCTTTATAGGGGCTCATTCAAGACTTACTCGAACAACTACTCAACAAAGAATGAGAGCTTTGGTTTCTTCTCATCGAAATAGGAGCAGGAAAAAGAGAGATTTTCGTCGTTTGTGGATCACTCGGATAAATGCGGTAACTCGTGAGGATAGGCTATTCTATAGTTATAGCCTATTCATCCACAATCTGTACAAGAGACAATTGCTTCTGAATCGTAAAATACTTGCGCAAATAGCCCTATCAAATAAGAATTGTTTTGATATTATTTCAAATAAAATCATTAATCAAAAATAAAAAAAAAGAATACAAATCAAAGAAAGGAATAAAAGAATCTTAATTATTATACAGGAAACAAGAATGATTGAAACAGGATTTCCCGGAGAATGGACTCCGGGAAGATAGAAGAAAAAGAAATGAAGATTTGAGTAGTAGGAATAAACGAACATCTTTCAAGAAAAAAGATTTCTTCCCCATTTTTACTTTTTTATAATTTTAGAGTTTATAATACAAGAATCAAATCTGGATTCTAGTTTTTTTCGAGCAAAAAATTCATATTAATATGAGCTTGAGTTCCGATTGGACTTTTGAATAGTCTATCTATTTATTTTTGGTTCTAGGACCAGTAGTTCTAGGGATCGACTCCACTCTCTCCAATTGTTTCTCATTATTACGAAAAGGTAACAAAGATAAAATACGAGCTTGTTTTATAGCAATAGTAATTAATCGTTGTTGTTTCAAAGTTAATCTATTTGTCCGTCTAGATAATATTTTTCCTTGTTCACTAAGAAATCGACTAATTAAACTCATGTTTCTATAATCGATTCGATCCCCCGATCCGATTGGGGGTAAACGTCTACGAAAAGATCGCTTGGATTTACGAAAAGGTTGTTTGGATTTATCCATGGTTTGTTTATTCCTTCTATATATCTATATAAAAGAATCTATAAAATAGAATACTTTTTTTTATTCATTTAATTAAGATTCGACCAAAATAGGATTTGGTTTGTATTATATATGTTAAGATGTAAAGTTCTTAGTCTTCCCACTACTTGTAAAAATAACACAAGCATTCCGTTACATCTATTTCTTTATTTCCCCATGAATTGTATACTTTTGACAATAGCGACAAAATTTTCTAAATTCTAGTCGATTGGGTGTATTGTGTCGATTCTTTTGAGTAATATATCTAGAAATGCCCGGCGATTTTTTATTGACACCCTTTCGAACACAACAGGTACATTCCAAAATAACTATAATTCTAATATCTTTACCCTTGGCCATGAACCTCCTTTTCATTTTGGATCGACTTCACTTTAGAACTCTCTTCATTTTCTTTTTGATCCGAACCAAAGAAAAAGAAAAGAAAAAAGAATCTATATTCTATATCTATACTATATTAACTATATTAATAAATATATTAATAAAAGTTATTAACTAGAAATGGAATTTGTAAATATTTTCTTTTTCTAATTCTAATAATTCGAATGACTTCTTAAGTACTATAATCTAAAAAAGAATTACTATTAATTAATATAACTATAAAGAAAAAGAGTCATATTCATTAATAGAATAATATTACGAATATCATAATAATTAATTAATACAATTTTTTCTAACTATGAATTCTTCCTATCCTAATCTCAGTATCTTCTTCTTCTTTCTATGTTAGAATTTCGTGGAACTGCCCCTAGACTGGATCCACATTTCCATTTATTTTCCAAAAAATTCTATCGTAGATTCACTGTATTTTGACTGAGGTTCGATACACTCTTTCTCTTTCTTTTTTGAGAATAGAAAAGAAAAAGGAGGCGAAATTGGAGCCATGTTACGTAGAATTGTATCTCAAATCTTCTTCATTTTTTCACAGATCAATAAAAGAATTCAATCAAGATGAAAAAAAGGGGAATGACAAGGCATCTGGAAATAAACGATTAATTTCTATCAATAGACCTGCTAAAGACCCAAACCATAGAGTGGTTAGCACAGGTGCCGTTGAGAGATATGTTTTTATATCTCGCATTGAAAATCCTCCTTCGTCTTTTATTTTTTTTTTTTTTCTTATTTATTTCAATTCTTTATTTATATTGTATATTGTAATACATATATAGTCTCTAATACATAGATCATAGATAACCCGATATTTGAATTTTAGTTCAAGATTATTTGTTTTTGCTTGAAATGAAATTATAATTAGGAATTACTAACTAAAATGCATATATATGTACAATGATCCAGCAGATTCCATTTTGTCGCCCTCTAAAAAAAATGACAAAAAAATTATCTACCTATCTATATAGAGATGGTAGAGCAAAAAAGAAGGATGTGGAAAACAAGACATGGATTTTATACAATGGACACTGTACAACAATCTTGAAAAGGGATGTAGCGCAGCTTGGTAGCGCGTTTGTTTTGGGTACAAAATGTCACAGGTTCAAATCCTGTCATCCCTACCTATTCTTTCTCCTATGGACAGTTAGGAGGTATTCATTGAATAAGATCGGGAAATTTTGGACATAATTTTTCATTTTTGCATACTATATGCACACAAAACCCTCGGGGTTAAAAAAATCCTTTTCTTTACAATCGTATCTACTTTTATAGGATATAAGAAAGCGCTCTTAGTTCAGTTCGGTAGAACGCGGGTCTCCAAAACCCGATGTCGTAGGTTCAAATCCTACAGAGCGTGATTCCGTTTATATTATGTCGAATTACAATGAAATAACTTAACAAAACAAAGTAGAATTGCAACTTAAATTTGACCTCCTACAAAGAGGAGGTCAATCAAAAAAAGAGATGTTACTTAATCAAAGGTCCAACTGATCACCGCGCCTGTATTGTAAATATGCAGTTACAAATAATCCTGTTAAAGTAATAGGAATTAGACCTAAGACGATTCCAAATAGAAAAACTTCAATCATTTCGATTTGCTTTAGGGAATAAAAAGAGAGGTAAGATCTATCCCTAAATATTAATCTGAATTATCCATGAATCTCAATGACCATGAATTGGCAATTGACGTGGGAAGAAACCATAGAATACCTGAAATGAAATATTATGAGAGGCTTTGATTTTTATTTTTTGAAATTGTTTATTGAATTTCATTTATTTCATTATTTCAAATAAGTCGTATCTTGTTCAAACCAATAAATATAGCTGGGGTTATAGTTGAAGCAGCCAGTAAAAAACCAAAATAACTAGTTAGAATAGGCATGAAAGAGCTAAATTAGATATGTTCTTTTACTACATATATGAATAAAACATTTACCTAAGTCTCAATCCAGATATGACGGTAAGAAAAACTAATTGAAAGAATTCGTTGAGTTCCAATTGAAAGTTCTTGATTAATCAGTCATTATAGACGGACACTAAAAAAAAAAAAGAATAATAAAAAATATGAAATATAATTCTAATATATTAATTCCAATTAGCCAATGAAAAAGTAAAGAATTAAATAGATAGGGATAGTAATAAGAATTTCCATTTCTAATAATTACTATTTAGAATAGTAATAATAACTTCAGTTTAGAAGTTTAAAATGAAATAGTATCAGCATATTTGTTCTATGAACGAACAATTACCAATTACTTGAATAAAACGAGAGGATTCAAAAAAATAAAATATGAACCGAACCACCATTTATAGATTTCACATAACATATAATGGAATATTATGAATATAATGAGATCTTTTAATCATGATATCTCTCATTAATTATTAGAGCCCATCCATTCAAGATCTTTACTTTCTATTACTATGATGAATCCACTAATATAAACCTTACTTAATCTTAGATTCTAAGGAAAATAAATTTATACATAGACAAGGAAGATATAGCAATAGCATTTCCTTTCGGTAATGATCGAGGCTGCGTTGCTGCGCTATAGGAAGGATAGCTATACTGATTCGGTCTACTCTAAAT